GCTGACTACATTTTGCAATCTGAGGCCTTCTTTTCTCTTCCTTATCATTGAAGAAACCGAGAAGAGGGTAGCAGTAATAACTGGTTTGATTCTGGGACAGCTCATGAGGTTCATATCGATCTATAACGCGCCTCTGCATCTACTATTGGGTAGACCCCATACTATAACGGCACTGTTTGTACCATATCTTTTGGTTTTTTTATTTTTCGACTCTTTTTACGATCCTTACAGGACCAGAAGCACTTTAGAATTTTTTCTGCATAGTTTCATTTTTCAATTAGCCAACCAGTTTCTTTTACCAGATCCAGCATTAGTCAGATTAACAAACATTTATCTGTTTCGATGCAACAATAAGATAGTATTTTTAATAAGTAGTTTTGTTGGTTGGTTAATTGGTCTAATTTGTGTCCTTTTATTCATGAAAAGATTTTTCTCCGGGATAAAAAAATATATTTTCCGTAGATCTAAGAAGGACCTTGTGTCAAAATTGAATAAGTACATTACTAAGTACCTTGGGGCAGAATTTCAATCCCTTTTGGCCCAATTTTGGTACCGTGTGTCAGAATTGAATAAGGACATTAAGTCAGAATTGAATAAGTACGGAAATAAGATTTATCAGTACCTTCTTAAGTGCTTGGGATCAGAAATAGACGCACTCGCAGCAAACTATCAGTGGCTTGTGGCAGAATTTCAGTACTTGCTGTTCGTAGACTTGATGAGAAACGCGAGTCGGGTCTTTCAGATTGTCTTCTATATTTTCTGTCTCGCCTTTTTAGGCCGAATGCCGGTACCCGTTTTTGCTATTAAAATGACCGATAAATTTTTCGACGTACATGTACTGAAAGATATCGAGATAGAAAAACAAAGACAACGAGCTTACGGGGCGCAGGATAAAAAACAAGACCGATTGAAGCTAGTTGTTCCTTTCGCGTGGTGGTCACTGGATTGGGATGAAGATAAAGATCAAGAATACCGCCCAACGTTTGAAAAAGATTTTGCGACCTTTTTTTTCGATTCTAACCGATGGAATCGTCCAGGCCGATTCATAAAGAATCAGCACTTTTCGGGGGGGGCGGTAAGACAGGAAGCCTCACAATATTTTTTTGATACATGCCGAAGTGATGGAAAAGAAAGAATAGCTTTTACATATCCCCCTAGTTTTTCGATTTTTAAGGAAATGCTGAAAAGGACGAGACCTTCGTCCCTAGTAGAAACATCCTCCTTTGATGAACTAGACAAAGATTGGCTTTCTAAGAACAAACAAAAAAAAAACAACTTAAATAATGAGTTTCGAAAGAGAATTGAGGCTCTAGACATGGGATTTCGTTTTCGCGATATACTCGAAAAAAGGACTCGGGTTTGTACTGATAAAACTCAAAAAACCTGCCTACCAAAAAAGTATGATCCTTTTTTGAATGGGCCCGGTCGTGGAAGCATCAAAAGATTGAATAATAGCTGTGGAAGACTCGAAGCTGAAACTTATATACCTAGTCAAAGCGAAATCTATGAACTGCTTGAAGGTCAGAAAACGAAGAAGGATGTAATGCGTAGAATTCGTAAACAGCAAAGAAGAAAGAATAAAATTCGTCAATATATATTTGAAAAAAGAAAAAACATTGATGAACTTCATCAATTTATATCTGGTAAAATAAAAGCAATTCGTCAATTTATATTTCGTAAAAGAAAAAATAATGCAATTCGTAAATCTCGTAAAAGAAAAAACAATGCAATTCGTAAATCTCGTGGAAGAAAAAATAATGCAACTTTCAAATCTCGTGGAAGAAAAAATAATGCAACTTTCAAATCTCGTGGAAGAAAAAATAATGCAATTCGTAAATCTCGTGAAAGAATCAAGCTTGGAAATTCTCAATCTAAAATGATCCAAAGCTTTGTTCTAAATCGAATTTATGAGAATCTTATGCCAGGTTTCCTTTTGGATTCCCCAAACTATGGACAGGGACTGTTAGCGATACTAAAAAGAAAAACACAAAAACTAAGGGCTCAAAAAAAATTATATTATAATCCTTTGGAAAAATTGTTTTCTAATCCTGTGAAACCTGTGAAACCTGTGAAAAAAGGGTGGGGAGGAATTGATTGGGAACAGCTAAAAAAAGACAGGATAGCTGCTCAAAGCAAATATTATTTAGGAAAAATGTTTTTTCACCAAGAAATCTTGCACAAAGTCCCTCGTTGGATATACAAATTATTGGACGAACTAGAACACGATGCCCAAAACAACGCTGAGGGCTATCGGGACGAGTCTGATATTAAAACAGAAAAATTTAAACAAATTCTGTTTTTTTGTCCTCCGACTACGGCGAAGAAAAAGACTACCAAAGGTACTGAAGACAAGAACACGGATAGTGAGGAGACTCATGCGGATATTGAGAAGATTTATGCTGATCCGAGTGCTATTCTTGATACACTGAATACTCCTGACTATGAGACAGAGGACCTTTATAGATACAGAATGTACGCTGGAATGTTTCAGGCCGACGTAATCAGAGGTTCTATGCGCATCCAAAGGCGGAAAAATTTTGTTAAAAGAAAGATTGAAAGCCGGCCGCGTTCCCCTCTTTTTTTCCGCTTCGTAAAAAGTAGATGGTCTGTTTATTTCGGGTTCCTGAACCCGACGGTCCTTGTTTTGAAAATCAAAAATTTGATGCATAGGTTGGGGTTTGTAAGAAAAATAAGCAAAAATTTGATGCATAGGTTGGGGTTTGTAAGCAAAAGAATCAAAAAGTTGATGCAGATGTTGGGGGTTGTAAGCAAAAGAATCAAAAAGTTGATGCATAGGTTGGGGTTTGTAAGCAAAAGAAGCAAAAAGTTGATGTATAGGTTGGGGTTGGGGTTTGTAAGCAAAAGAAGCAAAAAAAAGGGGGGCCGTCTTCTCGAACTTACGGAAGAAAAAATAAAAAAAGACGAAAAAGACAAAAAAGACGAAAAAGACGAAAAAGAAAGGAAAGAAAGGCAAGCCGAGAAAGAAAGGAAAGAAAGGAAAGCCGAGAGAGCTAGGCAAGCCAGGCAAGCCGAGAGAGCTAGGCAAGCCAGGAAAGCCAGGAAAGCCAGGAAAGCCAGGAAAGCCGGGAAAGCCAGGAAAGCCGGGAAAGCCAGGAAAGAAAGGCAAGCCAGGAAAGAAAGGCAAGCCGGGAAAGCCAAGAAAGAAAGGAAAACACGCAGCCAATTGAGCGCGAACATCAAACCCGGACAAGAGAAAGAAGAAATTACCTTCGAAGAAAGTTTGGGACAGTGGGCGGCAGCGGAAGAATGGGATGAGATGATAGACTATGGGCTCGGAGTCAGAGCTTGTCTAGTACTTGTGAATTCATTTTTTAGAAAATATATTTCATTGCCTTCAGTGATAATAGCTAAAACTATTGTCCGTTTCTTATTATTGCAAAAGACCGAGTGGTCTGAGGATTTCGCGGACTGGAAGAGAGAGACTCATGTTAGATGCACCCAGGACGGTGGTACTCTACCCGCCGAACAATGGCTGCAATTTCCGGAGAATTGGGTGGAAGAAGGTCTTCAGGTCAAAATTATATCTCCTTTTTATTTGAAACCTTGGCGCACAACGGTTGATAGAGTCGTGGAAAATGCAGATTCTGCTTTTATAAGGGCTTTGTGGGGACTATCTGAACATCCTATGGGTGATATCCGACCCGACCCTTCCTTTGAGATTTTTTGGACGCCCATTTTCAAACAACTAACTGATCTACATGCCAAATTATTGAGAAAAAAAAAAATGAAAAAGACCGATTTTGTAGTTATAAGAAAAGTTTTTAAGAAGGTCAAGCCAATAATCAAAAAACTAATTGTTCGAGTTCGAAAAGTCTCAAAACAAAGCATAAAATGGCTTATCAAAACGGTTCTATTTCTAAAAAGAAAACTAGATGAACTTTCGCAAAAAATAAACAAAACTATAACAAAAAATAGAATATTGAGAGGAGTATTTGAATCGGGTGAAACTCAAAAAGATTCTATAATCAGCAATGAGATAATTGATGAATCATTTAGTCAAATTGAATTTACAGCTTTGCCAAATTCAGAAGAAAAAATCCAAAATTTGATTAATAGAACAAGCACAACCAAAAATGAAATAGAAAGACTTCAAAAAGAAAAACAAAATGTAGAATCACCAAAAAATATTTGGACAATTGTAAAAAGAAGAAATGTTCGATTAATAAGTAAATTGCATTATTTTCCAAAATTGTTCATTGAAAAAATATACAAAATATACCTAGATATCTTTCTATGGATCATTAATATTTGTAGAATCAATTTGACAAAAAAAATTTTTGAGAAAGACATTTACAATACTGAAACAAATGAAAAAATAATGACCTTTAGGAGGACGCCACCTCTTTTTCATAAATTTTTTTCTTCCTTACCAGATTTCTCTTCCCTGTCCCAAGCATATGTCTTTTACAAATTATCCGAAACCCAAGTTAGTGATAAGTTAAGATCTGTTCTTCAATATCGCGGAACATCTTTTTTTGTTAAGACTGCAATAAAGGATTCTTTTGAAAGACAAGGAATATTTCATTCCGAATTAAAGCATAAGAAACTTCGAAATTTTGGAACGAATCCATGGAAAAACTGGTTAAGAGGTCATTATCAATACAATTTATCTCAGATTACATGGTCTCGATTAATCCCACAAAAATGGCGAGATGGAGTCAACCAACGCCATACGTCTCAAAATCAAGATTTCAATAAAGGAGATTCATATGAAAAAGACCAATTATTTCATTACAAAAAAGAAAATGAGTATGAAGTCTATTTATTAAGCAATCAAAAAAATAAGTTGGAAAAAAACTATAGATATGATCTTTTAGCATATCAATTTCTTTGTCCTGAAACTAAGAAGGACTCCTCTATTTATAAATTGCCATTACAAGTAAATAAGAAACAAGAGATCTCTTATAATTACACCACACTTGATATACCAGAGGAGGTTTTTATCAAACATTATATAGACAAGAATTATCTAGACGAAGGCTTTGTAAATAGAAAATCTTTAGATTTTGAGTGTAAGATTCTCAAATTTGAGGCTGAGGCCTGGATGAAGATCGAGCCTAACCATAATACAAATACAAAGGTTGGGACTAATAATTCTCAAATAATTGAGAATAGAGGTCTTATTTCGAATCTTCTTTCTTCGGATCCAGAAAGCCAAGAGCTCAATCACAAAAAACACAAAAAAAGCTTTTTTGATTGGATGGGAATGTTTTTTGATTGGATGGGAATGAATGAAAAACTGAAACCCACTGAGAAAGATTGGTTCATGCGAGAAGTTATGATACCTCGGGCGACATATCAAATGAACCCTTGGGTTAGACCAATCAAATTACTTCTTTCAGATTTCAAAGCAAAAAAAATTGTTAGGAAAGAAGAAGAAAATGTTAGTCAAGCAAAAGAAACTGTTAGGAAAGGAACTGTTAGTAAAGAAAAAGAAAATCTTAGGAAAGAAATTGTTAGTAAAGCAAAAGAAATTGTTAGGAAAAAAAAAGAACTTGTTAGGAAAGCAAAAGAAATTGCTAGGAAAGAAAAAGACATTGTTAGGAAAGAAAAAGAACTTGTTAGGAAAGCAAAAGAAATTGTTAGGAAAGCAAAAGAAAATGTTAGTAAAGGAAAAGAAAATGTTAGTCAAGACGAAGAAAATGTTAGTCAAGCAAAAGAAATTGTTAGGAAAGAAAAAGAACTTGTTAGTCAAGCAAAAGAAATTGTTAAGAAAGAAAAAGACATTGTGAAAGAACTTGTTAGTCAAGCAAAAGAAAATGTTAGGAAAGAAAAAGAACTTGTTAGTCAAGCAAAAGAAATTGTTAGTCAAGCAAGAAAAAATGTTAGGAAAACAAAAGACATTGTGAAAGAAAATGTTAGTAAAGAAAAAGGAACTGTTAGGACAGGAAAAGAAAATGTTAGTAAAGAAAAAGAAAAAGGAACTGTTAGGACAGGAAAAGAAAATGTTAGTAAAGAAAAAGAAAAAGGAACTGTTAGTCAAGAAAACGCAAATGTTAGGACAGGAAAAAAAATTGTTAGTCAAAACATCGAAGAAGTTATGACAGAAGAGTATGAAAAACGGGTCATGAAAAAAGCAAAACAATACTGGAGTAGCCCGAAGCCGAGAGTAGGTTTGATTAACCTTCAGCACCTGTATGCGGATTACAGCCTGACAATTGAGATGCCTGAGCTGCTGAAAAAACCTGTGAAGTTCTTTTCTGTGTGGAGAAACGTAAAAAATGCGCAAAGAAAAAAAAGACTGGCTTTGCTGTATATTGGACTGGGCCATCTGATGCCGCCAAACCTAGTAGTCTCGAGTTGTGCGAGTGTGGCTTTTAAAGCCTGGTGGGAACAGGGGGTACTTGAGTTCACACCCCGCCCCGAAGTGTTTATAACAAATCAGGAACAATTGATTATGTATCAAGCCATAAGTATTTCATTGGTTCATAAGAGTAAGCAACAAACTAATCAAAGATACGGAAACCAAAAATCTGTTGATAAGGATAATTTGGATTTGCTTGTTCCTGAAATGATTTTATCGTCTAGACGTCGTAGAGAATTGAGAATTCTCAATTCTTTAAATTTACATTTTAGGAATGGTGTGGATATAAATCCAGTATTTTGCAAGGAGAACAACATAAAAAGCTGGGGTCAATTTTTGGATGAAAATAAACACCTTGATAGAGATAAAAAGGAATTGATTAAACTAAAGCTCTTTCTTTGGCCTAATTATCGATTCGAAGATTTAGCTTGTATGAATCGCTATTGGTTTGATACCAATAATGGCAGCCGTTTCAGTATGTTAAGGATATATATGTATCCACGATTCAAAATTCGGTCTTGATACATTTTTCCTATATAGTCTGTACCATATAGGATACTGCGATACTAAGTGAATGACATATTAATTAGATCTAGAAAGAAATCAACAGAATCTTCGTACTAAAAAATTGTGAGTGTAAAAATGTACCGTCCTTTTGAATCACTATCCGAATCAAATTCAAAATTGCTTAATTGAGAAAATCAGTAATAATAATGCCAGAAATTCCGATTATTATGTATACTACACTAAAATTTCTGGCATTATTATTATTACTGATCGATAAAATTCATATCTGTAAAAAGGGGAGGGAAAAATTCTTTTATGGTCAAAAATTCATTCATTTCAATTATTTCGCAAGAGGAAAACAAAGAAAACAGAGGGTCTGTTGAATTTCAAGTAGTCAGTTTCACCAATAAGATACAGAGACTTACTTCACATTTGCAATTGCACAAAAAAGACTATTCATCTCAGAGAGGTCTGCTTCAAATTCTGGGAAAACGTGAACGGCTGCTGGCTTATTTGTCAAAAAAAACTAGAGTACATTATAAAGAACTCAAAGAATTAATCGACCAGTTGGAGAACAAAAAAACTAGAGTCCATTATAAAGAATTCAAAGAATTAATCGACCAGTTGGAGAAAAAAACTCGTTAATTTGAGGAGTCATTTTGAATTTG